AGTTAAATATCTGTTACACCAAAAGGTGTTTCCCTAGTCTTGTCAAGTTTTAGGATAATAGAAGGTTGGTTTAAGGGCTTGTCGGTTAAAAAAAGATAGTTTTTGAATGGAGAGCAAAGTCTTCTCGGTTTTTGTTCTGTGCCCTTCGTAGTTGGGATGATGCCAGAAATACTTGAAATAATCTAAACAGTAGTTTTTTGATCATGAAGAAGATGACACGGCGTTACAGGTCCCAGTCATTTTAGGGTTGAAAAGTACCATTATTAAAATAACTGGTGGGCTTATCTTTGGTCAGGGGTATTTTAGGGTTGAAAAGTACCATTATTAAAATAACTGGTGGGCTTATCTTTGGTCAGGGGTATTTTAGGGTTGAAAAGTACCATTATTAAAATAACTGGTGGGCTTATCTTTGGTCAGGGGTATTTTAGGGTTGAAAAGTACCATTATTAAAATAACTGGTGGGCTTATCTTTGGTCAGGGGTATTTTAGGGTTGAAAAGTACCATTATTAAAATAACTGGTGGGCTTATCTTTGGTCAGGGGTATTTTAGGGTTGAAAAGTACCATTATTAAAATAACTGGTGGGCTTATCTTTGGTCAGGGGTATTTTAGGGTTGAAAAGTACCATTATTAAAATAACTGGTGGGCTTATCTTTGGTCAGGGGTATTTTAGGGTTGAAAAGTACCATTATTAAAATAACTGGTGGGCTTATCTTTGGTCAGGGGTATTTTAGGGTTGAAAAGTACCATTATTAAAATAACTGGTGGGCTTATCTTTGGTCAGGGGTATTTTAGGGTTGAAAAGTACCATTATTAAAATAACTGGTGGGCTTATCTTTGGTCAGGGGTATTTTAGGGTTGAAAAGTACCATTATTAAAATAACTGGTGGGCTTATCTTTGGTCAGGGGTATTTTAGGGTTGAAAAGTACCATTATTAAAATAACTGGTGGGCTTATCTTTGGTCAGGGGTATTTTAGGGTTGAAAAGTACCATTATTAAAATAACTGGTGGGCTTATCTTTGGTCAGGGGTATTTTAGGGTTGAAAAGTACCATTATTAAAATAACTGGTGGGCTTATCTTTGGTCAGGGGTATTTTAGGGTTGAAAAGTACCATTATTAAAATAACTGGTGGGCTTATCTTTGGTCAGGGGTATTTTAGGGTTGAAAAGTACCATTATTAAAATAACTGGTGGGCTTATCTTTGGTCAGGGGTATTTTAGGGTTGAAAAGTACCATTATTAAAATAACTGGTGGGCTTATCTTTGGTCAGGGGTATTTTAGGGTTGAAAAGTACCATTATTAAAATAACTGGTGGGCTTATCTTTGGTCAGGGGTATCTTAGGGTTGAAAAGTACCATTATTAAAATAACTGGTGGGCTTATCTTTGGTCAGGGGTATTTTAGGGTTGAAAAGTACCATTATTAAAATAACTGGTGGGCTTATCTTTGGTCAGGGGTATTTTAGGGTTGAAAAGTAGGTTGAAAAGTAATTGCCTTTTCTAAGCTACCAGAGGTTTGTCCTGTTTCCGGGGGGTTTTCAGGGGTCTTAGCAACTTCAGGAGTTTAGGGGGGTAGGGGGGTTTTACGCGAAAAAAGGGGGTATCCTGGGGATGATAGAAGAAAGGAGCACATTCTTATGCACATGATATCCCTTTATGTTATCCTTCTAATAAAGACTTATAACATGGATACTATGTACGCTGAGTGCAAGAAAAGTGCTCACCCTTTAAACGTCTCTGTTGGCTGGATGCACTCTGAAATGTCAAGTGAAAGGAAAAAAAAAAAGAGAACCCCTTACCCGCTGGAGTGAACGCCCGGCTTGGTGGGTAACGAGTCGTATGTATTATCAACATTAACTTATGTAAGTGTCGATGAAAGTGTGAGGGATAATATCAATCAATGGCCCTGAAGTAGGAACCAAATGCCAGGAATAATTCACCGAGTGAAACCCCCACAATTTTTGTCCCTCACCCTCAATAAGAGTTATCATTAAGGGATCACCGGTTGGTAGGCTCTTATTGGGTTGGTTTTTTAAGTGAGTGAAATTTTGAGTCTTGGTATAACTTGACCGGTGAGTGTTGTGTTCGGTCTTAAATGTCGGCTGGTCCTGGAATTTCACATATGTAACGTGAATGTGAAGTCAGGGTTCTAGTAATTTCTTAGTTAAAAATGGTGATGAATGAGTGCTATATTACTATGTTAGGTGATTATACATGTATGTCCTAGTACATTACACAAAATGGTTACTATAAATATATGGTGTTAATACATACATGTATATAAAAATCCTTTGCTTTACATACATTATGCCGCAAAGAATAGTTTAATGCTAGAATCCTAGCTTTGGGAGTTAGGGGTAGGAGTTGAAATCTCCTTTCTTTGAGCAGTAGGGAGGATTTTAACCTCCGACGGCCAGTTTACAAGACTGGGGCTCTGTGCGCTGAGCTACTAGTGCATTTTCATCCAAGGACTTTATTCTCTAGTAAACCTGCTGTTGGGATTAGGACTAGAAAGAGGGCGAAGTAAAGGAGTGATGCTACTTGTCCAATGATAACGAAGGGGTGTTCTACGGGCATTCCTCCAATTCAAGTTAGAATTATAACGTCTGCTACCAGAGACCAGAACAAAAATTGCGTTAGAGGGCGAAACATTAGGCTGCGTTGTTTAGAGGTGTGAAGGAAGGGGACAAGCATGAGAACTAAGATCGAAAATAAAAGGGCAAGAACGCCTCCAAGTTTGTTTGGGATGGACCGGAGAATAGCGTAAGCAAAGAGGAAGTATCACTCTGGTTTAATGTGTGGGGGTGTAACAAGTGGATTTGCGGGGGTAAAGTTATCTGGGTCTCCTAAAAGATTAGGAGAAAACAAAGCGAGGGATGCTAATGCAGTGAGGAGCACTGCAAAACCTAAGAGGTCTTTGTAAGTGAAGTAAGGGTGGAAGGGAACCTTGTCTGAGTCTGAGTTTAAGCCGGTGGGATTATTTGAGCCAGTTTCGTGAAGAAATAGTAGATGGATTACTGTTGCGGCGGCGATGATGAAGGGGAAAAGGAAGTGGAAGGCAAAGAACCGGGTAAGGGTAGCATTGTCTACAGAAAAACCACCTCAAATCCATTGGACTAGGGTGTCGCCAACATAGGGGACGGCGGATAGGAGGTTGGTAATAACGGTTGCACCTCAAAAGGACATTTGTCCTCAAGGGAGGACGTATCCGACGAAGGCCGTTATTATTACGAGGAGGAGGAGGACGACTCCAATAGTTCATGTTTCTTTATAGAGGTATGAGCCATAGTAGAGCCCTCGGCCGATGTGTAGGTAGATGCAAATGAAAAAGAATGATGCGCCGTTGGCATGAATGCTTCGGATAAGTCAGCCGTAGTTGACGTCCCGGCAGATGTGAGCCACGGAGGTGAAGGCAGTAGCAATATCTGATGTGTAGTGTATGGCTAGAAACAAGCCGGTAGCAATTTGGGTTACTAAACAGAGTCCTAGAAGAGACCCAAAGTTTCACCAAACGGAGATATTAGAGGGGGCTGGGAGGTCAACTAAAGCATCGTTTGCGATTTTTAGAAGAGGGTGGGATTTACGTAGACTGGCCATTAGGGTTCTTGTAGTTGAATAACAACGGTGGTTTTTCAAGCCATTAGTCCTGGTTAAAGTCCTGGCAGGAATTATGACTTTTGCTATATATTTAGTTTTATTTTCTCTCGTGTTAGGGTTAGTTGCAGTTGCTTCTAATCCATCTCCTTATTTCGCTGCTTTGGGTTTGGTTGTAGTAGCTGGGATGGGGTGTGGTATATTAGTTGGGCATGGGGGGCCTTTTTTGTCACTAGTTTTGTTCTTAATTTACTTGGGCGGGATGCTAGTTGTATTTGCATACTCCGCAGCGTTAGCTGCTGAGCCGTATCCGGAGAGCTGGGGTAGTTGGTCGGTAATGGTTTATGGGGTAGTTTACACAGGAGGGGTAATGTTAGTTTCTGGGCTGTTCTGAGGGGGGTGATACGAGTCGTCTTGGGTCCTAGCAGATGAGTTGGCGGAGTTCTCCGTGTTTCGGGGGGATATCGGAGGTGTAGCTTTAATATATTCTTCTGGGGGGTGGTTATTAATTATTAGCGCGTGGGTATTGCTTTTAACTTTGTTTGTGGTTCTCGAGTTGACTCGGGGTATAAGTCGAGGGGCGTTGCGGGCAGTTTAGGCGATGAATAGTGGGATTATAAGGGCTAGTGTTAGGAGGAAAAGGGTGAGATATGTCTTGATTACTCCTCGCTGAATGTTACTTGTAGAAGAGATCAGGGGTCGGTTAGAGGACTCAATGGCTTTGGGGCCGATTTTTTCTAGCCAGGTTTGATCTACTGTTTGGTTGGCAACGTTTTGGCCTAGGAAGAAGAGTAATTTAGGGGCTAGGCGGTGCATTACTCCGGGGAAGAAGCCTAACAAGGTGGAGAAGTGGTGTACGTGTGTGTCGGGTATTGATTTATATTGCTTATTAGTTAGCATGGCGAGTTCCATAGCAACAAGTAGGCCAAGGATTGTTACTGCAAGAGCAGCTAGTTTAAGGAGAGGGGGTATAGATATAACAGGGGTTTTTAGGGGTGTGATGTTAGAAGTAATTAGTAAGCCTGCAACGATGCTTCCTCATGCTAATCGCTTAAGTGGGTTAATCACTGCTGGGTTGTTTTCGTTGATGGGGGAGAGGGGATTAAACCGGGGGTGACCCATGGGCACAAAAAATACTACTCGAAAGCTGTAAATTGCTGTGAAAGAGGTGGCTAGGAGGGTTAAAGTTAGGGCTCAGGCGTTTAGGTGGGATGTGTTTAGTGCTTCGATGATAGCATCTTTAGAGAAGAAGCCAGCTAAGAAGGGGGTCCCTGTAAGGGCAAGACTGCCAATAGTTAGGCAAGAGGATGTAAAAGGTGCAAGGTGGTGTATGCCTCCTATTTTTCGGATGTCTTGTTCGTCATTAAGACTATGAATAATAGATCCGGAGCATAAAAATAGCATGGCCTTGAAGAAAGCGTGTGTGCAAATGTGAAGAAACGCTAGTTGTGGTTGGTTTAGTCCAATGGTTACCATCATAAGTCCAAGCTGGCTTGATGTGGAGAATGCGACGATTTTTTTAATATCATTTTGTGTGAGGGCACAGGTTGCAGTAAACAGTGTTGTAAGGGCCCCGAGGCACAGGCAGGTTGTGAGGGCAGTTTGGTTGTTTTCCAGGAGGGGGCTCATTCGGACCAGCAGGAAAATGCCGGCAACGACTATAGTGCTAGAATGAAGTAGGGCAGAGACCGGTGTAGGACCCTCCATAGCGGAGGGTAGTCAGGGGTGAAGACCAAATTGAGCCGACTTGCCGGTTGCTGCGATGATGAGCCCGAGGAGAGGATAAGTTAAGTCTATGTCTTTGGAGGTTACAAAGATTTGTTGCATTTCCCAGGAGTTCAGGTTTGCTGCTATTCAAGCCATGGCGAAGATAAGACCGATGTCCCCAACCCGGTTGTAAAGTACTGCTTGAAGTGCTGCAGTGTTAGCATCCGCCCGTCCGAACCACCACCCGATAAGGAGGAACGATATGATCCCCACACCCTCTCAACCGATGAATAGTTGAAACATATTGTTTGCGGTTACGAGAACGATTATGGCAATCAGAAATGTCAGTAGATACTTGAAGAAGCGGTTCATGTTCGGGTCTGCATGCATGTATCATAATGCAAATTCTAGGATGGACCAAGTTACGTAGAGGGCAATGGGGGTAAAAATAATTGAGTAGAAGTCAAATTTTAGGCTAATGTTGATGTCGAAGGAGTTAGTATTTATTCAGGTTCAGTTAGTAACGATTGTCTCGGCACCCTCGTTAAGAAATAGGGTCAGGGGTAACAGACTAACAAAGAAAGCTATTTTTACAGCTGTTTTAACATGGGTAGAAGCCCACTGAGGTTCTTGGGGCGTGGGTCGTATTGTGGTGACTAGGGGATAGGCTAGCAATGCAAAGATTGTGATCAGGCTTGACGAAATCATTAGGGAGGTGGGGTGCATAGCTGCTACTTGGATTTGCACCAAGAGTTTTTGGTTCCTAAGACCAACGGATGAGCTGTTATCCTTTAGGAGCTTCTCGAGTGAGCCTGGGGGTCCAACCAAGGTCATGGGAATTAGCAGTTCCCATTGCTGCGAGCCTCTCTCGGTGGGAGAAGGGACTTTAACCCTTATTTTTAGAATCACAATCTAATGTTTTTGTTAAAACTACACCTACAGGCAGTCCAACCTCAGATCAGCTCGGGCTTAAGCACGAGGAGAATCAAGGGGATAAGATGAAGTGCAATAAGGAGGTGTTCTCGGGTGTGAGATGGCTCAAGCGCAATGATATGTGCTGGGAGAGGCCCCCGTTGAGTTATTAAGAACATATAAAGGGAGTAACCAGCTGTAATTAGAGTGCCTGCCCCGGTTAATGCTAGAGTTCACCAGGATCAGTTGAATAGAGAAGTAATAATTATTAGTTCACCTATGAGGTTAGGTAGTGGTGGAAGGGCTAGGTTGGCTAAGCTAGAAATAAATCATCAAGTGGCCATCAATGGTAGAGCTACTTGAAGCCCTCGTGCTAGTACTATCGTTCGACTGTGGGTTCGTTCATAGTTTGTGTTTGCTAGGCAGAAGAGGGCTGATGAGGTAAGACCGTGTGCAATTATTAGGGTAAGGGCCCCTGTTAAGCCCCAGGGTGACTGAATAAGAATTCCCCCGGCCACCAGGCCCATGTGACTTACAGATGAGTAGGCAATTAGGGACTTAAGGTCTGTCTGTCGTAGACAAATTGAGCCAGTTATGATTACCCCTCAAAGTGCAAAGACAATGAAGGGGTAGCTTAGCTCCTTAGTTAGAGGCTCTAATATTGTTATTATGCGGATCATGCCATATCCTCCCAGTTTTAAGAGAACCGCTGCAAGGATCATTGAGCCTGCAATGGGGGCTTCAACGTGGGCTTTAGGGAGTCACAGGTGGACCCCATAGAGAGGTATTTTAACGAGGAATGCTAAGAGACAGCCTGCTCATCATAATTTGTCTGCATAAGATGAGAGAGTGAGTGGGTCTGTATAGTGTAGGGTTAACAACGACAGGGTGCCGGATGTGTTCTGGAGAAGAAGTAAAGCAACGAGAAGAGGTAGTGAGCCTGCCAATGTGTAAAAAAGAAAGTAGGTCCCTGCATTTAGGCGTTCTGTTTGGTTCCCTCAGCGGGTAATAATAATCAGAGTGGGGATGAGGGTGGCTTCAAATATTACGTAAAACATTACCAGCTCAGTGGCGCTAAATGCTAGAATCAGGAAGAACTGGAGTGAGGCGAGAAGTGTAATGTACATGCGCTGGCGACCAAGAGGCTCTGAGGCTGTGTGTTTTTGGCTTGCCAAAATCATTAGTGGTAGCAGTCAGCATGTGAGAACGAGGAGGGGGGTTGATAGGGAGTCGGTGGCTATAAAGAGGTTAAGTGATGATCAGCCGGTTTCTGAGAGGTTCTTCAATCATGAAAGGCTAATTAAGGAGATGCAAAAGCTATACATCAAGGTTATGGGCCAGAGTCAGCTGGGTTTGAGTAACCAGGCTGTTGGGATTAGCATAAGTGTTGGAATTAGGATTTTTAGCATTGGAGAAGATTTAGGCTTTGTAGTCGGTCGGTTCCGTGGGTTCGAGCAGTGGCTACTAGCAGGGCGAGGCCGGCGCTTGCTTCGCAGGCTGAAAATGCAAGTAGAAGCATAGGAGATGCTGAAAAGTTTGTTGAGTCAAGTTGGAGTGTCCATAGGGAGAGGGCAATAAATAGGGATAATATTATTCCTTCAAGACATAATAAAGCGGAAAGGAGGTGGAACCGGTGAAATGCCAGGCCTGTTAAACCCAGAAGAAAGGCTGAGGAGAAGGCAAAGTGTGTGGGGGTCATTAAGCGGTTGCGGATTTAAACCACAAGTTTTTGAGCCGAAATCAAATGTTTTTCTTAGACTAACCACCTATTCAGCTCACTCTAGGCCTCCTTGCATTCATTCGTAAATGAGGCCAAGGGTTAGAAGCGCTAGGACAGCTGTAGCTCAAGTGAATGTGAGTAGTGGCGATGCTAATTGGTCTCCTCAGGGAAGGGGGAGGAGGAGTGCAATCTCTAAGTCGAACAGGAGAAAGAGGATGGCGATGAGAAAAAATCGCAGCGAAAAAGGTAGTCGGGCAGAGCCTATCGGGTCAAAGCCGCATTCGTATGGTGATAGCTTTTCATGGTCTGGTGTAATTTGGGGGAGTCAAAAGGATACAATGGCAAGTACTGTTGAGAGGAGGGTGGCGATTGAAATGATGGTTAGAAGAAGGCTCATTATCTTCCCTTGGACTTTAACCAAGACCGGGTGATTGGAAGTCACTTATACTAGATTTGATACTAGGAAGATTAAGATCCTCATCAGTAAATAGAGATATAGAGGAAAAGTCAGACGACGTCTACGAAGTGTCAGTATCATGCGGCTGCTTCAAACCCAAAGTGGTGGTTTGATGTAAAATGGTGAAGGATTTGGCGTAACAGACAAACGGCTAAGAATGAGGTGCCGATTAAGACGTGGAGGCCGTGGAAGCCGGTGGCAACAAAGAATGTAGCACCGTAAACTCCGTCTGCAATGGTGAAGGGGGCTTCGACATACTCAAGGCCTTGGAGAAAAGTGAAGTAACCCCCGAGTAAGATTGTGAGGGCAAGAGATTGAATAGTTTGTTTCCGTTTACCCTCTATAATGCTGTGATGTGCTCAGGTAACAGTTACACCAGAGGCAAGGAGGACTGCTGTGTTAAGAAGCGGGACTTCAAATGGGTCTAAAGGGGTAATGCCTGCTGGGGGTCAGAAGCCTCCTAGTTCTGGAGTAGGTGCTAGGCTTGAGTGGTAAAAGGCTCAGAAGAAGCCTAAGAAGAACAGAACTTCTGAGGTAATAAATAAGATTATTCCGTATCGGAGGCCTATTTGAACAGGGGGAGTGTGGTGTCCTTGAAATGTGCCTTCTCGTACGACGTCCCGTCATCATTGGAAGATTGTTAAGGTGAGAAGGACTGTCCCAATAGTTATAAGGGTTGTGGAATGGAAGTGAAATCAGATAGCAAGGCCAGATGTTATCAATAGGGCAGCAATAGCCCCCGTGAGGGGTCATGGACTGGGGTCGACTATGTGGTATGGGTGTGCTTGATGGGCCATTAAACGTTCTCTTGTAGATATAGGCTTAAGAGTAGAACAAAGACATAGGCTTGGATCATGGCGACCGCGACTTCTAGCAGAGTAAGAAGGAAGAGGACCACCGTTGTTAAGATAGCAACAACAGGTATGAGCGGAAGAAGGACAAAGGCAGCTGTTGCAATGAGTTGAATAAGGAGGTGGCCTGCTGTGAGATTCGCTGTTAGTCGAACACCGAGAGCGAGGGGTCGAATAAATAGGCTAATTGTTTCAATGATGATGAGTACAGGGATGAGAGCAGTAGGGGTGCCTTCTGGAAGGAGGTGACCTAGGGCATGTGTAGGTTGATTTCGCATTCCAATAATGACAGTTGCTAATCAGAGGGGAACTGCGAGGCCCATATTAAGGGAGAGTTGGGTTGTTGGTGTGAAGGTATATGGAAGGAGTCCTAGTATGTTAATAGAAAATAGAAAAACCATTAATGAGGTAAATAAAACTGCTCATTTGTGGCCCCCGGGGTTTAGGGGAAGAAGAAGTTGTGAGGTGAAGCGGCTAATAAATCATCCTTGAAGTGTTAGCACACGGTTGTTTAATCAGCGGGCTTGAGGGGTTGGGAACAGAATTCAGGGGAGGGTAATTGCTAGTGCAATTAGCGGAATACCGAGGTATACTGGGGATATAAATTGGTCAAAAAAGCTTAGTATCATGGTCAGTTTCAGGGTTCTGTTTTAGGTTTTTGTGTGCTTTGGGAGGTAGGTTCATTGGGGTAAGTATGTGCTAAAACTTTGGGGGGAATAACAGTTAAAAAGATTATTCAAGAGAAAACTAAAATTGCAAATCAGGGTGCGGGGTTCAGTTGAGGCATGTCGCTAAGGGTGGTTGTTAGGCACCAGTCTTTAGCTTAAAAGGCTAACGCTTGTACTTATTAGCTTCTTAGCGAGGCGTCTTCAATTATTAGTGAAGACCAGTTTTCAAAGTGTTCAAGGGGGACTGCTTCTACAACGATGGGTATAAAACTATGGTTTGCTCCGCAAATTTCAGAGCATTGACCATAAAATACGCCTGGCCGGCTAACAATAAAGGTTGCTTGATTTAATCGTCCAGGTACGGCGTCAACTTTTACGCCCAGGGAGGGGACTGCTCAGGAATGTAATACATCTTCAGCTGAGATTAGAACGCGAATAGGGGATTCTACCGGGATTACTATCCGGTGATCTGCTTCAAGTAGTCGGAACTGCCCAGGGGTCAGGTCTTGTGTGGGGATTATGTAAGAGTCAAAACCGAGGTCTTCATAGTCTGTGTATTCGTAGCTTCAGTACCACTGGTGGCCCATGGCTTTGATTGTTAAGTGGGGATCATTAATTTCGTCTATTAAGTACAAAATTCGGAGAGATGGTAGGGCGATGAGAATAAGAATAACAGCTGGGAGAACTGTTCAGATAATTTCAATTTCTTGAGAATCTAGAACAAGTTTATCTGTTAGTTTGGCTGTAACTATAGCCGCAATAATATAAAGTACTATCGTGCTGATGAGAATTACAATTATTAAGGCGTGATCGTGGAAGTGAAGTAGTTCTTCTATTAAGGGTGAAGCTGCGTCTTGAAATCCGAGTTGTGAGGGATGTGCCATTTCGTTTAAGATACGCGGGGATTTAACCCACAATTCTGCCTTGACAAGGCAGTGTTATAGCGTTTTACTAGTATCTTATTGGTGTGTTGTGAAGAAAGTGACAGAGCGGTTATGTGGTTGGCTTGAAACCAATTGATGGGGGTTCAACTCCTCCCTTTCTCGTTAGTTTGTTCGAATTTATTCGAACTTGGACGAATGCGGGCTCTTCAAATGTGTGGTAGGGTGGAGGGCAGCCGTAAAGTCATTCGATGTTAGTTGCAGTAAGTTCTACTGCCCCAACTTCTCGTTTGGCTGTAAATGCTTCTCAAATAATGAACAAAAATAAGATTACAGCGACGAGCGACATTAGGGATCCGATTGATGAGACAGTGTTTCATAGGGTATATGCGTCTGGGTAGTCTGAGTATCGTCGGGGCATTCCGGCTAGGCCCAGGAAGTGTTGGGGGAAGAACGTTAGATTGACCCCAATAAATATCAGGCCGAAGTGGATTTTTGTTCATGTGGAGTGGAGGGTATAACCTGTAAATAGTGGGAATCAGTGGACGAAGGCGGCAACGATTGCGAATACAGCACCCATAGATAGTACATAGTGGAAGTGGGCTACTACATAGTATGTGTCATGCAGAACAATGTCAAGAGAGGAGTTAGCCAAGACAATGCCAGTAAGACCGCCTACTGTAAAGAGGAAAATAAAGCCGAGGGCCCAAAGAAGTGGTGTTTCTCATTTGATGCTTCCCCCGTGGAGGGTTGCGAGTCAGCTAAAGACTTTTACGCCGGTCGGGATTGCAATGATTATTGTGGCAGATGTAAAGTAGGCTCGTGTGTCGACGTCTATCCCGACTGTAAACATGTGATGGGCCCATACAATGAATCCCAGGAGTCCAATGGCTATTATAGCTCAGACTATTCCTATGTAACCAAAAGGTTCTTTTTTACCTGCATAGTATGCAACAATGTGGGAAATTATTCCGAAGCCTGGAAGAATGAGAATATATACCTCTGGGTGGCCAAAGAATCAGAATAGGTGTTGATAGAGGATGGGGTCACCACCTCCGGCGGGGTCAAAAAAGGTTGTGTTGAGGTTGCGGTCTGTTAGTAGCATTGTAATCCCTGCGGCTAAGACGGGAAGGGACAGAAGAAGAAGTACGGCGGTAATTAGAACGGCTCAAACAAATAATGGGATTTGGTACATAGTAACTGTTGTGGGTTTCATGTTGATGATGGTAGTAATAAAGTTAATTGCCCCCAGAATTGACGAAATCCCTGCAAGGTGAAGTGAGAAGATTGTTAGGTCAACGGATGCTCCGGCGTGGGCCAGATTACCAGCTAGTGGTGGATAAACGGTTCACCCCGTACCTGCCCCAGCTTCAACACCTGAAGAGGCTAAGAGGAGAAGAAAGGATGGGGGAAGAAGTCAGAAACTCATGTTATTTATTCGAGGGAAAGCCATATCTGGGGCTCCAATTATTAGTGGAATAAGCCAGTTTCCGAAACCCCCGATCATAATGGGTATTACTATAAAAAAGATTATTACAAAGGCGTGTGCGGTGACGATTACGTTATAAATTTGGTCGTCTCCAAGGAGAGCCCCAGGTTGGCTTAGTTCTGCCCGAATAAGCAGACTTAGGCCTGTTCCCACTATACCGGCTCAGGCACCAAATACGAGATAGAGGGTGCCGATGTCTTTGTGATTGGTCGAGAAAAATCAACGTGTGATTGCCACAGGTAGGATGGCTGAGTTAAGCGGTGGATTGTAGACCCATAGACAGAGGTGCAAGCCCTCTTCTTATCAAGCTCTGGGGTGTTACATGTTAGATTGCAAATCTAAAGAAGCAGGCTAATCGCCTGCCGGGGCTTTCTCCCGCTTTTTACTCGGTAAATCAAGCGGGAGAAAGTAGATAGATGCTCGCTGGATTGGGCGCTTAGCTGTTAACTAAGATTTTGTAGGATCAAGGCCTTCCTATCTAGAAAGGTTTTAGCTTAATTAAAGTGTCTGCTTTGCATGCAGAAGATGTGGGATAATAGCCCGCAAGTCTTAACAGGGACTGAGAGATTTTCACTCACGCTGATGGCTTTGAAGGCCATTGGTCTAAGTGCTAGCCTAAGTCCCTTAAGCTATGAGTAGTGCTACAGCAGCAGGGGCTAGTGGGAGAAGAAGGGTGGTTGCTGCAGTGGACATGGCGAGGGGAAGCGTAAATTGGGGAGAATAGAACCGTCAGGGGGTAACGCCGACGAGGTTGTTAGGGAACATTGTCAGGGTTATCGCGTACGAGAGGCGCAAGTAGAAGTAAAGGCTTAAGAGGGCAGTTAATGCGGCGAGGGTAGCAAGGGCTGGGAGGTCCTGCTTAGTCAGCTCTTGAAGAATAAATCATTTGGGTATGAAGCCGGTAAGGGGAGGGAGGCCACCAAGGGACAATAAGACTAGGGGTGCTAGGGCTGTGAGGGCAGGGGTTTTTGTTCATGAGATTGCGAGGGCATTGACAGTGGTAGCCTTGTTTACTTTAAAGATTAGGAATGCTGAAAAAGTCATAGTAAAATACGTGAGTAGGGCAAGGAGGGCGAGGAGGGGTGAAAACTGAATGATTAGTATTATTCAGCCAAGATGGGCAATCGAGGAGTAGGCCAGGACTTTACGTAATTGAGTTTGATTGAGACCACCTCATCCCCCAACGAGGGTGGATAGTAAACCAATAATGATTAGAGGCGTAGGGTTTGTTGCTTGAATTTGTAGTAATAGGGCAAAGGGTGCAAGTTTTTGTCAAGTCGAGAGGATTAGTCCGGTGGTAAGGTCTAGTCCTTGAAGTACTTCTGGAAGTCAAGAGTGTATTGGTGCTAGTCCAATTTTTAGTGCTAGGGCAATAACAATTATTGTTGTGGGGAGGGGGTGTGTTATTTGTTGGATGTCTCATTGGCCTGTTAGTCATGCGTTGGTGGTACTTGCAAACAAGAGGGTAGCGGCTGCTGTGGCTTGTGCGAGAAAGTATTTAGTAGTAGCTTCGACTGCTCGGGGGTGATGATGTTGGGCTATTAGCGGAATAATGGCTAGTGTATTAATTTCGAGGCCTATTCAAGCGAGGAGTCAGTGTGAGCTTGCAAACGTAAGTGTTGTTCCTAGGCCCAAACCAAATATAAGAGTAGTCAAGATGTAGGGGTTCATTAGTAAAGGAAGGATTTGAACCTACATGGTTGGGGTATGGGCCCAAGAGCTTGTTTAGCTGACCTTACTAGGAAGTGGTGTAGAGGAAGCACGAAGAGTTTTGATCTCTTCAGGTTGGGTTCGATCCCCTTCTTTCTAAGGAGTTGGGGGGATTTTAACCCCCATAATTCACTCTATCAAAGTGGCCCTTTAAATTCAGGCACAGCTCCTGCGTTTATAGTTGTGGTGGGAGACCAGCGAATGCAATAGGGAGCGCTAAGTGTCAAATAACTAGTGCTAAAGTCAGTGGAAGAAAGTTCTTTCAAATGAGGTGCATAAGTTGGTCGTAACGGAATCGCGGGTACGAAGCTCGGACTCACAGAAAAACAATTGAGAGAAGGGCTGCTTTAGTTATAATATTAATGCTAGTTAATTCTGGGATAGAGGGAATGTGGGAGGCGCCCAAAAATAATGTTGCGGACAGGGTATTTATTAGGAGGATATTTGAGTATTCGGCTAAAAAGAACAAAGCGAAGGGTCCTCCTGCGTATTCTACGTTGAAGCCTGAAACAAGTTCAGATTCCCCTTCTGTTAGGTCGAAGGGTGCACGGTTTGTTTCGGCAAGAGTGGAGATGTATCATATGGCAGCGAGGGGTCAGGCGGGTACAACTAGTCAGATGGCCTCTTGGGCTGTGTTAAAGGTCTGAAGTGTAAATCCTCCGGTAAAGATGATGATGTTAAGGAGGATGAGTCCTAGGCTAACTTCGTAAGAAATTGTTTGTGCAACAGCTCGTAGTGCTCCTACTAAAGCGTATTTTGAATTGGATGCTCAACCAGACCCAAGAATAGAGTATACTGCAAGGCTAGATAGTGCTAGAATAAAAAGGATACCCAGGTTAAGGTCCACAACAGGGTACGGGAAAGGCATCGGGGCTCAAAGGGTTAGGGCCAGTGTGAGTGCGAGTATAGGGGCCAGGAGGAACAGAACGGGGGATGCGGTGGAAGGCCGAACGGGTTCTTTAATAAAGAGTTTTACGCCGTCAGCAATGGGTTGAAGGAGGCCGTAAGGCCCTACGATGTTAGGCCCTTTTCGGAGTTGTATGTAGCCTAGGACTTTCCGTTCAAGGAGGGTGAGGAATGCTACGGCTAGCAGTACAGGTACAATAAAGGTTAGGGGGTTAATAATATGGGTAATGAGAGTTGAAATCATAGTTAAGGAGAGGATTTGAACCTCTGTGGAAAGGGCTTAGGTCTTTTGCATTAGCCGGGCTCTGCCACCCCAACTTGCTGTTATCTCCAGCAAAAGGGTTATGCCCTTTTGCCTAGTTTAGATTTTTTCATTAGGTGGGGGTGAGGCGTACTTTTAGCATGGGCCCCTTCTTTTCGGTCCTTTCGTACTAGAAAAGATCATGTCATAGATAGAAACTGACCTGGATTACTCCGGTCTGAACTCAGATCACGTAGGACTTTAATCGTTGAACAAACGAACCCTTAATAGCGGCTGCACCATTAGGATGTCCTGATCCAACATCGAGGTCGTAAACCCCCTTGTCGATATGGGCTCTAAAAGGGGATTGCGCTGTTATCCCTAGGGTAACTTGGTTCGTTGATCGGTTTTACCGGATCAGTTTGGTCAGAATTTCTGCTGGTTAGAGCTGTTGCTCTGGCTTGCGGGAGAAGAAGTAACTTAGGGGTGTGCTCCCTTTCCACGTGGGGGTTTTGTATTCCCCATGGTCGCCCCAACCGAAGACATCAAGGCAGGTTCCACTTAGTTCAGGCCCTTAGTTGGGGGTATTTGACATGGTCCACCTGTGTGTCTAAAGCTCCATAGGGTCTTCTCGTCTTATGGTTTAATCCCCGCTTCTGCACGGGGAGATCAATTTCATTGACCGGGGGAAGGAGACAGTTAAGCCCTCGTTATGCCATTCATACAGGTCTTCATTTAAAAGACAAGTGATTACGCTACCTTTGCACGGTCAAAATACCGCGGCCGTTGAACTATATGGTCACTGGGCAGGCGGGACCTCTTATACTGTGGTTATGCAAGAGGCGATGTTTTTGGTAAACAGGCGAGGCTTGGGGTATGTTTGCCGAGTTCCTTCTCCCCCCTTCGGTCTTTCCTTTTGGGCACACCAGTGTGGGGTTAACGGGTTATCATTGGATGTTTTTCTGGCCTGAATTTGTGGTAGTTTCCAATACCCTCTTTGATTGGGGCCGTTAAGATTCGGTGGGGGGTCCGTTCCGATTTACACATGTGCAAGGAGAGGGTGGTTATACCCTCTTATTACTCATATTAGCATAGTCGTTCCTATGTGATGCATAGGAGGGCCTGTTAAATGTGGGGGATTAAGATAGGGTTATCGGTATAACGGGAGGGCTTCATGTTTGAGCTTTAACGCTTTCTGTTAAGGTGGCTGCTTTTAGGCCCACTAAAACATCTGTCCTTATTTTATTATGATCTTTATCCTACTGAGAAAGTTGTGTCTTGTATCAAAGGGGCTGTACCCCCTTTGACTAACACCCCTGGTTCCTCATTGCATCTGAAGGGTTAATAAAGTGCATGAGTGGAGAACCCAGGGGGCTGAACTTCTATTCAATTCACAGGCAACCAGCTATAACTGAGTTCGGTAGGTTTGTCACCTCTACTCAAAGCTCTTCCCACTCTTTTGCCACAGAGACGGGTTTGCCCTATAAATAGGCTGTCTTGGAGTAGCTCACTCAGTTTCGGGGTTACAAACTTTAGGTTCTCTTTGCTTGAAAGTGCTAGCTAAATCATGATGCAAAAGGTACGAGCTTTAAGCTCTGCTTTCTTAAGCTTTACTGGGCTTTTTCATCTCTCTTTCAGCTTTCCCTTGCGGTACTTTTTCTATTGCTCCAAATTTCCTTTTTTATCGCCTGGACTTAGGGGGGAGAATGGTTTAGCTACGTGGGTGTTTCGTGCTTTAGGGGTTATAAATGGGGGTTTGTTGTGTTAAGGGGTTGGGCTAGCTAATAGGCGTCAGGGTGGTCCGACTTGCACGGGCGTCTTCTCGGTGTAAGTGAGATGCTGTAATCTAACTTAGCTACACTCTGATTTTTCCAAGCGCACCTTCCGGTACACTTACCATGTTACGACTTTCCTCCCCTTCGCGGGTTGTTGGGTTTTAATTAGTTTAGTTCAGGGGGCTTGGGGAGGGTGACGGGCGGTGTGTGCGCGCTTTAGGGCCAGTTTCAGCGGGACGCTCTATTTCCTGCTTACTGCTAAATCCTCCTTCAGTTGCATGTTTCAATGCAACATTCGTGTTTGCTATGTTTAGCAAATGTAGCCCATTTCTTCCCCCCTCATTCACTACACCTCGACCTGACGTTTTGGGCTGTGCCAATTTTGCTTACTGTAAAGCCTTCACAGGGTAAGCTGACGACGGTGGTATATAGGCGGATAAAACAAGAGAGGGTGAGGTTTAACGGGGGTTATCGGTTCTAGAACAGGCTCCTCTAGGTGGATGTTAAGCACCGCCAAGTCCTTTGGGTTTTAAACTGACGTTCATAATTCCCGGGCGGATATGGAGTGTATAGTGCAATCGATGTTTAGGGCTAAGCATAGTGGGGTATCTAATCCCAGTTTGTTTCTTAGCTTTCGTGGGTTCAGGATGAGTAGAGCTACTTTCGTAATTGGGTTTCATACTTTCGGGTGCGTATAACAGCTCTGAAAGCGTTCGGCTCTAGTTTAGTAAATCCCCTAACCACTCTTTACGCCGTTGTTTGTCAACTTGGGCCTCTCGTATAACCGCGGTGGCTGGCACGAGTTTTACCGGCCCTCTTAACCTTAACTAAGTCAAGTTTTCACTTATGGCTTAATATTTATCACTGCTGAGTTCCCTTGAGGGTGTGGCTAAGCAAGGCGTCGTGGGCTAGCGGGGCTTGTGCCTGATACCAGCTCCTAGTTCCCAAGCAGGGAGTTGTGGGCATTCTCACAGGGGGGCGGATACTTGCATGTGTAAGTTTAGTTAAAGTCGACAGTAAAGTCAGGACCAAGCCTTTGTGCTCCCGGGGCTTTCTAGGGTCCATCTTAACATCTTCAGTGTTATGCTTTAATTAAGCTACGTTAGC